TTTGAATTTCAATTTAACAACGATATTCCAAATTGTTTTGGATTGATACTACATAACATATCTAATCTACCTAGATAGAATAAAGGATAAATCGAAGAATAAAAAAGGAGGAGTTATATATAACGGCTTTTTTAGTCCATAATGTATTTCAATGTATTTCATCAATCTAAGTGGAATAAGCAAAGTGGATTTCTCGTTGGTTAATCGAGTTACAACGAAAACCACACAATTGATGAAGGCAATGTCCGAATTGGTTTGATAATAAATAAGATCAATAAACTCAAGTTTTGTCGTTCTAGGCCATCGTATTCGACGGAAACAATGATAAATAAATACCAATACAGCAGAAAAAAAGGGGGGTCAAAAAAATCAGAGAAAAATTATACAAAGTTATATACAAGCTGCGACCCCCCATATGATATGGTATTTCTTTAATTGAATTTCATTTGATTAGACGGAAGTTCCTTAAAAAGCCCCGCTGTCTTTAAAAGATTATGAACCGTTCCTGTAGGTTGAGCACCCCTTTCAAGGAAATATAGAATAACAGGAACATTTAAATAAGTTTGATTTTTTATTGGATCATAAAAACCCACTTTTCTAAGATCTTTTCCTTCTCTTCGGGATCGAACATCAATTGCAACGATTCGATAGATGGCTCATTAGGATAGATGTAGATAAATAACACCCCCCTTAGAACCGTATATGAGGTTTTCTCCTCATACGGCTCGAGAAAAAATGATTTGATTCGAAGTTTTGTCTATGGATGCAATTCTAATAAATTAAATGACAAATGGGCCTAAAAAATCAATTAGACTATGATTTCGATTTCAGTCTTTTCTTTCTTCCTGAGAAGAAAGAAAGAAACCATCGGTACTCATAACTCAAGTTGGATAACTCTTCAAATAGTTCAAAGGAAAAATTTTGAGTCCATTTTATTTATTGAGTAGTCTTTACCCCCTTCTGTTAGTCTGATCCCGCTAGTGAGACTCTCGAGAAAATTATAAAGGGTATTTCCTTGTTCGTAGATACTTTAATCCTTAATTTTAAATCATTGGGTTTAGACATTACCTCGGCGCTTCTTAATTCTTTCAAAATGGCAGCAACATACCCCTTTTGATTTATTTCTAGCAAAGAATCGTACGGGCAGTTAATTCCCGCGTGATGCACCTTGAATCGAAAAACTTTGATCAATCCGACCAAGTTTTGCTTTTGAATTGGAAACTTGGACAAATCGGATCCTTTCTATTTATAATTTATATATATTTTCTATATATAATTTATAAATATATAGAAGATAATATAATTTATAAATATTAAATATATAGAAGATATATTTTATTTACGAGGTTGTTCCAATTAATTGGCATTAACCCTAGATCCTTTTCCCCCAGAAATGAATTAACCCTTTCTACCCGAGCTCCACCGTAGACTATTTACAACCCAACATTTTTGTTGGGTTAAAGTGTAACAGAACAAACAATGTCGAGCCAAGAGCACCCTCATTCCTAGACAAATGGAAGGTGGTGGGTTTTTAATCCACAACGGACCGTGTCCTTCAAGTCGCACGTTGCTTTCTACCACATCGTTTCAAACGAAGTTTTACCATAACATTCCTCTAATTTGGAACCGGTATGGAATTGATTCAATCATGGAATCATGAATAGTCATTGGTTCTGCTCTCCATAGACTCTGACTACGAAAATCAAAATAAAAAAATACGGTCAGTTTAAATTTGAAATTAAATAATGAAAGGATTACAAATTTACAAAAACCAAAAAATTCTTGTCATTGAAATAAAACTATACATACTTTATAAACTAACTTTATAAACTAAACATTTCCTCATATAAGATGAGGAAATGATTGATATGTATTTTGTTTAAAATGGGGTTGGGTAATATTTCAATAATTGACTCTTATCATAAAATGAATAACAAAGCATAGAATAAATCCTCCCCCGCCTTAATCGTTACATAGACTCCCAATTTTAAATTAGATCCAAACGCAAAATACCTAAATAAAACGAGATTTAAAGAAAAAACATACATTTATTGTCTCTATCACATATTTCTATATGATAATGATATGGAACTTGATTATTTGTTAATGAGATTCAAACAGACACAGATATTACACAGATATTAAAATTAATATGGATTGACTCGTAACCACCCCCGACTTCTTTATATGTTTATATGGAAATAATGAAACATAAAAATGGGAATAATAGAACATAAAAAACGGATATACGCTGGGACGGAAGGATTCGAACCTCCGAATAGCGGGACCAAAACCCGTTGCCTTACCGCTTGGCCACGCCCCATTTGAATTTCTAATCTACGCCAATAAACAATAATATTGTTATTGGTTGTTTGTCAACTCTAGTACAAATATCCTATATATCTATCGAATAGATTGGTACTGGGATTTTGATACATATATATATAAAATTCAACTTAATTTATTGATCATTACATAGAATTCAATTAAGATATTGTAT